TATTTTATATTTCGATTTATTTAATATTTATACATTTATTATTCTATTTGGTTTTATTTAATATATTATAGGTATATTAGTATATATACTCCCTATTTGATCTACTCTTTATATATTTTAGTATCTATATATTATACTCTTTTAGATTCCTTATTATTGTATATACTCAATACTCACTTAAGTATAATTATATATGAAGTATAAGATATCTTTATAACAATATAACAATAAATAACAGGTACAAATTTTAAATTGAGGTACTCATTCTATGACAACTCTCAGCAACTTACCCTCTATTTTTGTGCCTTTAGTAGGCTTAGTATTTCCGGCAATTGCAATGGTTTCTTTATCTCTTCATGTTCAAAAAAACAAGATTTTTTAAATATGATGGGGTCAAATCTTATCTATTTTTTTTTCAAGACTTAGGCTTACTTGGATCATAGCACAAATATCTATTTTAGTCGAATAGGGTATAAACGTGGGGCTTCCTCCGAGCATAAGCTCGTATACATGTGTAAACATGATATATGAGTAAATGAATTATAGCTATTTGAAAATAGATTGGTATCGGAATTCATTTCTGAAATGTAAAGTCAATATATCTATGTGGATATCTCTAAGAAATCATAGGAAAGTGAAAAGGATGGTATTATTTTAGTTTAGATCTAAGCAACTCGATGAATTATTCCTAAAGGTTTACACCATAATAGTGCTAGTTGATGAGGTTTACTTTGGAAACAAAAAAATGAAAGTCAAATTTTGGTTATTTCCCAATTCCAATAAAATACAACTAGATCTAATATAGTATGAGTTGGCGATCAGATCGGATATGGATAGAACTTATAGCAGGATCTCGAAAAACGAGTAATTTCTGTTGGGCCTTTATTCTTTTTTTAGGTTCATTAGGGTTTTTATTGGTTGGAACTTCTAGTTATCTTGGTAGGAATTTTCTATCTTTATTTCCCTCTCAGCAAATCATTTTTTTTCCACAAGGGATCGTGATGTCTTTCTATGGAATTGCGGGTCTTTTTATTAGCTCCTATTTGTGGTGCACAATTTTGTGGAATGTAGGTAGTGGTTATGATCGATTCGATATAAAAGAAGGAATAGTATGTATCTTTCGTTGGGGATTTCCTGGAAAAAATCGTCGCATCCTCCTCCGATTCCTTATGAAAGACATTCAGTCTATCAGAATAGAAGTTAAAGAGGGTATTTATTCTCGTCGTGCCCTTTATATGGAAATCCGGGGCCAGGGGTCTATTCCCTTGACTCGTACTGATGAGAATTTGACTCTACGAGAAATTGAGCAAAAAGCTGCTGAATTGGCCTATTTCTTACGTGTACCAATTGAAGTTTTTTGAAAAAAAAAAAAAAAAAAAAGAAATGAACTAAAGAATGAATGCTTTCTTAGCATTAGCAAAAGGGAAAAACGAAAACTCAAGAATTCCCTTTCGCTTTTTTATATAGCAATAATTTAATCAAAGTTTATTCAGAACGCTAATTTGAGCAAAAAGCAAACGTACATCGAACAATTATCAAAGGAAATAGTTTTTGTCCATAAATTTTTTTTTTTTCGAAATTTTTAATCTTTTGATAGATCGGGGGTTCTTTCGTTTCGAAAACCAAAAAATATTCATTATTTGAAGTGACTCTTTCGTGCATTTATCGAAAGTCGACAATTGCTTCGAATTTGAGCAATTGATATATTTTGAAACAATATAGATATAATAATTAATAATTTTTTATATTTCGTCTTCAAATTCGAATTTGAAGTGGACTCTTTCTTATTCTATATTGTTTTTTCTGTATTCTTTCTAAATTCGGGGAAAAGACTAATCACTGTACTGAATCACAAATAAAAAAAGGGAATAGATTCATGGGCTTGATTTGATGATTTGTAATGGAATAGAACTGATGCTTGATAGAAATAGTAGTATCATATAGAGTCGACGAATGAGGTGAGTTCATTTAAAAATTCAAATTCACAGATGAAAAAATGGCAAAAAAGAAAGCATTCATTTCCCTTCTCTATCTTGCATCTATAGTAATTTTGCCCTGGTGGATCTCTCTCTCATTTAATAAAAGTCTGGAATCTTGGGTTACTAATTGGTGGAATACTAGGCACTTCGAAATTTTTTTGAATAATATTCAAGAAAAGAGTATTCTAAAAAAATTCATAGAATTAGAGGAACTCTCCCTCTTGGACCAAATGATAAAGGAATACCCGGAAACACATTTACAAAAGTTTAACATCGGAATTTACAACGAAACGATCCAATTGATCAAGATGCACAATGAGGATCGTATCCATACGATTTTGCATTTCTCAACAAATATAATTTCTTTCGGTATTCTAAGTGGTTATTCTATTTTAGGTAATGAAGAACTTCTTATTCTTAACTCTTGGCTTCAAGAATTCCTATATAATTTAAGTGACACAATAAAAGCTTTTTCTATTCTTTTATTAACTGATTTATGTATAGGATTCCATTCGCCCCAT